GGACCATTTGTCGAACAAGGGAGTGAGACGTAATCAAGATAGGATCAGAATCATGAAAATTGGAGTGAGTGCTGACGTGTTCCGACGGGGGACTTAATGAAATAGGAGAAGAAGGTTCATTTAAATAACAAGTTATATCTTTTCTTTTGCTGGGGGAATCGTTACTGACAGTTCCGGCCCGAAAGAGCCATTGAAGTCGGAACATAAAAATAAGTTGAATTGTGCAAGAATCCATAGCTCCATTTTTTTTTATTCCAGTAAAGTAAGTCAATCGATAAAAGGAAAAACAAAGAATAATAAGAAATGACACTCCTGTCATAGGAATGGAAATAGCCCTTCTTGCTCTTGCTGCTTCAATAACAAGTATTTTCGTTTTCAAATCAGATAAATCATTTGATCTATGATTCATTGGAACAAAACAAGGAATGGCCTGGCTAGGTATAGGTACTGGCCAGGCCGGGGGAATAAAAGAACCTTTCGTACGAAATCAAAGAGGTACTCTTTCTATTGGAGATATCTGTTTCGAATCCTTATCTAAATGCAATTGCTGATAAAATTCGTATATATATAGAATAAAGAAAAGAAAGATAAAGAAAGACTTTTATCAATCTTTACTTCACGCGTCACATATGAATTATCCTTTTGTAATTGGGAGAGATGGCTGAGTGGACTAAAGCGACGGATTGCTAATCCGTTGTACGAGTTATTCGTACCGAGGGTTCGAATCCCTCTCTCTCCGTTCCCTCTGATCACTTGAGAGTTATCTTTCGAATTCGAAAAAATCTCGAGCCCTTGTTATCTTAGTTAAATGTATGGAATAGAGAAAATCATAAGAAAATTCAGAAATCAAGCAACGAAAAACTTCTGATTTTTTTATTTTATTCCTCGCGTCCAGGATTACGTCCTGGATCATTAGATAGGAATCCGAAGATGAAGAGAGAAACAAAGAATATCACTACTGTGTAAACAAAGAGTTTGAGAGTAAGCATTACACAATCTCCAAGATCATTTTTGGGGGAAATAAGGGAATAGATTCTCTATTTTTGTACCACATATCCCATTTTGACACCAAGAAATGGAGTGGTTTCTAGAAAAGAAAGGAATTTGCAGGAATTCATTTGTAATAAGATTCTGATTCCTTCGTTACCAAAATGATCTTTCATACCCACAATTAGGTATTGTGAGGGACCATACATAAGGTCTTTGACCTCCGGAAAGTCAGAATTAGAAAATGAGGTGATCCAGATTCATCGCGGCTATCCAAAAGAATTTCAATGTTTGAATCGAGAGTTCATAATGTAAGACTTCTCTGATCTTATCAATTGTTAGAATAGAATTTTTCCTTTTTTAGCGAATCAATCATGAATGTTTCTAGGACAGTATTAAAGATCTCATCGAAAACTTACAGCAGCTTGCCAAACAAGGGCTAAGAGAAAAAAGAGTACAGGTATGACTGGCATAACATCTACGATTGGATTGAAAAAAGCATAAGCCTCGGGTAATTTGGCGAAGAAAAAGCTACTCGAATGAAGGGCAGAATTAATACAGATACAGATCAAACTAAAGATATTAAGCATAACAAAAATTTCGCTCTTGTGGAGAATTTCATTATTAGTGAATTGGGGAAAAATGAAGAAAGAAGAGAAGATAGGCCAAACAAAAAATCCTTCTTTTTCTTTGAACTCCCCCAATCAAAAATCCTTCAATTCTCAAATGAGAATAGAAGGAATCATACTTTCATACAATATCTTAATTGAATTATAGATAATGATCAATGAATTTCTTTTGATTCTACATCTACACGTGTCGAATCCTAGCAACAACCTATTCCATAGACATTTGGGCTGGAATTGACGAACAACCAATATCCATATTAGTGTTATTAGTGTCAAATAGAAATCTCAATGGGGCGTGGCCAAGCGGTAAGGCAACGGGTTTTGGTCCCGTTACTCGGAGGTTCGAATCCTTCCGTCCCAGACCGATTCTATCAGAACAAAGATTGTGCTCTTTTCTTTAACAATCCTCTGTTTAAGAGTGTAATGTTGGATACAATGTGATCCAATCTTTCTTTCTGATTTCTAATGATTCAGAGAAGAATCATATCCTACCTTTCGATCCTGTTTCTGTTTCTCACAAACAGAAACAGAATCGAGTGTCAATGCCACGTGGATGGAAATAAATATCTTTTTGATATAGGTAGGATGGGAACAAAGATCAAAGTTCCATTCAAAAAAAAAAAAAGATTGGGTGGCCATTCAGCGTATGCCCGTCTCCCCCCCGCTCATATTCATATTGAAGTTAGTTAGTTAGTTAGAGAGACTTTATGCCCCCTATTTATCAAATTTGGATTCCCACATGATGCATTCTGAGTCGACATGCGGAAGAAAGGTAAAGTAAATAGGGGTAAATGACTAATTTTATGTGGATCCTGAATTCTAAACAGGAGGAGTTCTTGGTACTAATTCCATCACTGGGATTAAAGCTCCTAAGACTGGGGTGGGGCAAAATAAAAATAAAATAGAAACAACGAATTAATCTGGACCCATTCGGCTTTGTACCTATACAAGATGGTATAGCATCCCATAAGAGGATCTTTTTTTGATTGGCTTTGAGTATGATTCATGATCCCCATAGAATTCGTGTAGATACGAGTTAATTAGCAAAGGAAGGTATCAATTTCAATCAATATCTGTGTCATCCGGATCTCATTAACAAACAATAAAGTTCAATACGGAACAGATGTATTTTCTTTGGACTTAATTGCTTTTATTTTGCATCAGGCTCCAATGAATAATTGGAAATCAATGTAACGATGGGGGGGGGGGGATTCATAGATTCCATTCACTTTAGTTTATCTTTATGGAAATGGAAAAATTTCTGAACCTGAAATAAAGCAAAATCCGTAGAAAATGAACCATGCTCATATGTAGTTTTATTGTTCTATTTCAGTGACACCGGTATTTCGGTTTCGGTGAAAAAGATTTGTGATCTCTTAAATATACACGATGACCCCCGGTGACAATTGTTCGGTGTATCTGATGGATACGGAAAGGTCATACTCCTACGATTTGGATTTTCTCAATCAGATGAAAGAATAGCGACCTTAATCTTATCTTCCATGAGCTCTTTTCTATCCATCCCCATGAAAACAACTAAATTGGATTTTTTTCTCGACCCATCCATCTGATTTAAATCATTGATGATTCAATTGGAAAAGAAACATGGATTTCTCTTATGATGATCGAATTCGCGTCTCTTTAATCAATGAGATATCTGCTAAACTTTTTAGTTACTCGTTGTGATTGTGCCGACTTGTTGATTTGATTGATTTAGAGATCAAATTAAATTCAGTCTTTACAGGAAAACTTATTTATAGTAATGATAATGATGTCGAAGTAGGAAATTCTTGAAACCATTTTCTTTTTTATGATTCCTTACCTTATAAATCCTCGCTATTCGAAGAAGTGTGAGATTGGTGAATCTATCCTATCGAGTCACTTGCGACTTTTCCGGGTCATTAGAATAGCTTATTTGGTTAATGACTCATTTTATTTTGTTCCAGTATTGGTAATTCCAGTATTGGTAATCGAATTAAAGACTCGTCTTTAGTTTAGTTGTTCGAGAAAGAATTGGAATTGGATCTTTCATGATTGATCGTCCCGAACAATATAACAATATGTTGAAGATGTAGATGTAAATAAGTGTTAAGCAACTCATTTCTTCGTGTTTTTTATAAATGTGTTTCATTCCTATAACAGAATATGGGTTAATTTGGCTTTTTGCTGAGATTTCCCCAGAGAAATACCTATTCATACATATATAAAAATAAAGTATGGACTACTATGCACCGATGGAGCCAATGACTATTCATGATTCCATATTGAATCAATTCCATACCGGTCCAAATTAGAGGAATGTTATGGTAAAACTTCGTTTGAAACGATGTGGTAGAAAGCAACGTGCGACTTGAAGGACATGATCGGCTGTGGATTCTTGCATCCACCATTTTTTTATATATCAATGAAGATGCTCTTGGCTCGACATAGTTTGTTCTGTGCCACCAGGACCCCATTCGGGGGGGGTTGTAAATAGTACATGATGGAGCTCGAGCATAAATTCTTGATTCATTTATCAGAGGGAAGGATCTAGGGTTAGTGCCAGTCAATAAGTTGGAACAACTTCGTAAGTATATCTTCGATATAGAAATCGCAAATTCGAACAAGTTTCAAATAAAAAAGCAAAAAAAGGAAAATTTGTCGGAATTGGTAAAACTATTTCGATCAAAAGTGTATCACAGGGGAATCAACCATTTGTATGATTCTTCAATAGAAAGAACAAAAGGTATGTTGCTGCCATTTTGAAACAATTAAGGATCACCGAAGTAATGTCTAAACCCAATGATTCAAAGCAAAGATAAAGGATACCGGAACAAGGAAACGCCATTTTCAATTGTCTCAATAACTAGATCAGAATGAGAAAGGAAAATCGATTCTAGACGAGACAAACAAAAGAGGTTAGAGACGGCTCAATAAATGTCTAAGGATTTCCCTTCGAGCTCTTTGAGAATTACCCAACTTGAGTTATGAGTACGAATGAGATTTCTTTTTTTTTTTTATTCCTTCCAAAAAAAAAAACGACTCAAATCCTAATCTAATTGATGATTTTATGGACCCATTTGCCACTATATACAATACATAAATTCGAATCATTCTTTCTCGAGCCGTACGAGGAGAAAACCTCCTATACGTTTCTAGGGGGGGCATTGTTCATCTATATCTATCCCAATGAGCCATCTATCGAATCGTTGCAATTGATGTTCGATCCCGAAGAGAAGGAAGAGATCTTCGTAAAGTGGGTTTTTACGATCCGATAAAGAACCAAACTTATTCAAATGTTCCTGCTATTCTATATTTCCTTGAAAAAGGCGCTCAACCTACAGGAACTGTTCATGATATTTCAAAGAAGGCGGAAGTATTTAAGGAACTTCGAATTAATCAAACGAAATAAAATTTATGAAATAGAAAAAAAGATTGAGTGAAATAACTGGCAATTGAGGGGATTGCCATCAATCAGATGGTTTTCGTTGGGACTCTACGAATAAATAAGGGATCAATCTTGCTATTGTTTGTACTTCTATTGAAAACCAGAGATTTTTTTCCTACTTCTTCTTTATTTATTCCCCCCCACACACTTCATTTCTTATCTATGTAGTGCCAATCCAACACAAGTCTTTATTTTCTTTATTTCATTTTTTTTTTCTCAAAATTCAATTTATATTGACAATGGTGTATCGATCAAATATAATTCGATCGTGGATAAATAGATCTATTTATCTACGTCCCATAAGTTTGTTTCTTTACTTCACTAGGTTCGCCGGATTCACTGTGACACAAGAAGTATCTTTTTAAGATAATGAAAAAAAAATGATCAAAACAGGGGGGTCCACAAATTTTTACATCTATCTATATTTATCCGTGAATCCGTTGTATTTGAATCTGATCTGAACATTTTGATGTTCATAATTGATCATCAAATGTTTCTTTTAGATTTGTTGCTAGTTCAATGTTTTGATGGGGTAGGGCAATCCAATCTCTTTATTTATTTTTTTTTTTTTTTATTCCGATCGTATCTACACACCATATTTATACGGGTTGCTAACTCAACGGTAGAGTACTCGGCTTTTAAGTGCGGCTAGGATCTTTTACACATTTGGATGAAGCAACAGATTCGTCCATACCATTGGTATGGTTTGTAAGACCACGACTGATCCTGAAAGGGAATGAATGGAAAAAACAGCATGTCGTATCAATGGAGAACTCTGAGAATACTTCCTGGGTCGGTAGAAAATCTTGTTTTGATTCTTGGAACGGTACCAAATCAATTCAAAGTTTGGTCGAGTGAATAAATGGATAGAGCCCTAATGGCTCCAATTATAAGGAAACCAAAAGCAACGAGCTCGGTTCATAATTCGAATGATTACCCGATCTAATTAGACGTTAAAAATGGATTAGTGCCTGATGCGGGAAAGGGTTCTCCTGTGAGTGGATCATCGATTCCTTTTTTTTTTCATGAATCCTAACTATTAACTATTCTTTCTCTATTATGGAGTGGAGACGAATGTGTAGAAGAAACGGTATACTGATAAAGAGAATTTCTTCCAAAGTCAAAAGAGCGATCGGGTTGCAAAAATAAAGGATTTCTAACCATCTCTTGTAACTATAACGAACACAAACAAATTGGATGGAAAGAGAGAGGATCCGTTCATTGGACTCCCCGTCTCCGGGGTATCTATTCTTTTCTTACTATATACCCTGTTCTGACCGTATCGCACTATGTATCATTTGATAACCCAAGAAATCCCCCGTGCCTTTGTATAATTTCAAATGGAGGAATTACAAGGATATTTAGAAATAGATAGATCTAGGCAACGACACTTCCTATATCCGCTTCTATTTCAGGAGTATATCTACGCACTTGCTCATGATCATGGTTTAAATGGATCGATTTTTTACGAACCTATGGAAAATTTCGGTTATGACAATAAATCCAGTTCACTAATTGTGAAACGTTTAATTACTCGAATGCATCAACAGAATCATTTGATTCGTTCGGTTAATGATTCCAACGAAAATAGATTCGTTGGGCACAACAAGAATTTTAATTTTCAAATGGTATCAGAGGGTTTTGCAGTCATTATGGAAATTCCATTCTCGCTGCGATTAGTATCTTCCCTAGAAGAAAAAGAAATAGCAAAATCTCATAATTTACGATCTATTCATTCAATATTTCCCTTTTTCGAGGACAAATTCTCACATTTAAATCATGTGTCAGATATACTAATACCTCATCCCATCCATCTGGAAATCTTGGTTCAAACCCTTCACTGCTGGATACAAGATGCCCCCTCTTTGCATTTATTGCGATTCTTTCTCCACGAGTATCGTAATTCGAATAGTCTCATTACTCCAAAGAAATCCATTTCTCTTTTGAAAAAAGAGAATCAAAGATTCTTCTTGTTACTATATAATTCTCATGTATATGAATGTGAATCCGTATTAGTGTTTCTCCGTAAACAATCTTCTCATTTACGATCAACATCCTCTGGAACTTTTCTTGAGCGAACGCATTTCTATGGAAAAATAGAACATCTTGTAGTAGTGCTTCGTAATGATTTTCAGAAGAACCTATGGTTGTTCAAGGACCCTTTCATGCATTATGTCAGATATCAAGGAAAATCCATTCTGGCTTCAAAGGGGACTCATCTTCTGATGAAGAAATGGAAATCTCACCTTGTCCATTTTTGGCAATGTCATTTTTACTTGTGGTCTCTACCGGACAGGATCCATATAAACCAATTATACAATCATTCCTTATATTTTCTGGGCTATCTTTCAAGTGTACGACTAAACACTTCGGTGGTAAGGATTCAAATGCTAGAGAATTCATTTCTAATAGATACTTCTATTAATAAATTCGAGACCCTAGTCCCAATTATTCCTC